AAACTAGAGCAAACATATAATAGCGGATTCGGAATTGTAACCAAGCATCCCCCATGGGTTCTATACCCGATTCATAACTCGAAAGCTTCTCTGGTCCTTCACTAACCGGTGCTAAAACTCCGGAAATTACAAATGTCAAGATAGGAATAACGCTTGATATTATAAGAAATGCCCAGAAAGTATCATATTCGTGAAGCAGAAACATAAATGTACTCCTATTAATTATTTTATTATTGTGGAATATAAATATATGTGGAATATGATGAATTATTCGATTCGAATTGGAATTGTCAATTCATCCAGAACTTATTAGGCGAAACAAGAATTTATTTTGATCAAATCAAACCGCATAGTTTATAGTTTGTTTGCTGTGGGGCATGTCTTGTTTAAAGATTCATTTAACAGAATTCCACTTACATTTTTTTTTATTTCGATTCTATTTCGATATGGTGTAGACATAGGGTTCTCTTACACAAACTAAATTCTATCGCTTTGTCTCGGTTTCTCTATACTTTATCCCTATACTCTATAAAATAAAAATTAATATAGAAATAAAAAAAATTTCAAAACTGAAAAAATTTCAGTAGTCATATGGGGTAAAATATCTAGGGATTTCGAGCATGTTCTTTTCGCAGTATTTTTTTTTTCATTAATATCTGTGTATAGGATCATTGCTTCTATTGATTTGATACGAATACATTACATAAACATAATCTAAAGCACCGAACGAACGATTCCATTTTTTCTCCTTTCCTTATCCTGGATTTCATTTCTATTTTCCTTAATTGATTTGATTCGTTGAGTTGCGAGTTTACATATAACAACTCATATCTTTCTATACAAAATACAAAAAAATTCGAAAATTTTTTCTTGTACTATACCGACTGACCCTCTCAGAAATAAAATAAAAAGAATCGAGTTATTTCATTAGAGTTAGAATGAAAAAAAAAAAGAGTCATTCCATTTCAGACCAATCTCGAGTACTAAAGAAAGATCGCGATTTGGAATAAACCAAAATACTTGTTTGTTTTGTTACGGCAATAACACTTAGTAATAGTAAGACCACCCGATGGGTTGGATTTCACTACAAGAAAAAGGTTTGTTTTACAGCAAACCTACATTACACAATGAAACATACCACAGAGTGGTATAATAAATAGACGGAATCGTAAATTATCTAATCTACATAAGAAAGATACTTCTAATAGAAAGAATTAGACATTATCGAATGATTTGACAGACCAAATCCCAAAACCAACTCAACTCATAGAATATAGAAGAAGGAAATTGATACATTTAGGACCAATTCATTATCTCTGCATTATCTCTGAATCAATCAATTGGGGTTGTTGTTCTGCCAAAAAGCGATTAGTCAGGCGACTCCACAAAAAAAAATACAAGAATAGGTCCTAGATCTATGTGACTGTTGAAGTTTTTAGACAGAATCATGTCATGATTCTCACTTCATAAATTGACCGGATTCGATATACCAACGCAAAAATGTATCACTAACTCTTTAATCATGGACAGGAAAAGAGGAAAAAGGTCATATGATATGTAATCCATCCACGAAGATTAATGAAGGAAGATTAGTATTTTATCCGAGATTTTACAAATACTGATTAGATCTATTGGAATGAATTATTGTTTTTTATTTATTGTTTTTATTTTCATGTCCCTATGTATTTACATGAACATGTGGTAATACTTTTGGACCAACCAACCGGCTAGTCTATAAACAAGTACTAATGAGGAAATGAAAACTATACTAAAACGAAAATAGAATGTATTAGGGCTATACGGACTCGAACCGTAGACCTTCTCGGTAAAACAGATCAAACTGATTATTATCGAAATGATTCGAACTGTTTCAAAGACCCAACATGCATTTTGTTGCATTGGGCTCTTTCATAAACTGATGTAAAGATCAATTAGTCCACCATATTTTTCTTTACAGGAAAATAATGAGATGGCTCCATGTGCTCTGATTCATCATTTGTATTCTGATCTAGGAGCAATACCAAAGTGTTTCAAAGAAGGGTTACCTTGACTTAGGTCTGCCTTCGGCCTAGATCAAACTAAGTTAGATGGATTCTCTATCGCTACGCTGCAAGAGTCGAATATGAGACTTCATACACCTTAAAGTTCATAGGACGAAAAAAGGTTATTTTGAGGCCCTTATACTCATTATGCCTAGCATTGAATGGACTGGGTATTTACCTTATCAACTATCAAATCAATGGTGGGTTCTATTTTATTTGGCACCTGAATCGGACCGAACCCAATATTTGTCCGGCTATTGTTCTCTTGTTCCCTCGAATCTATGGAGTAAGACATCGATTTGTCAATAAGATCAATTATGTTTATTGCATTGCATAATGGGCTCCCTTGAAAAGCATTGACGCACGTGTAAACGAGGTGCTCTACCTAACTGAGCTATAGCCCTTGTCATAGATATATTAACATATGGATAATTTCTTGTCAAGATGGATATTCCATA